CTAAAAGGCACATCCGCTCTAACAATCCCGTCGCCGTCTACCAAAACGACTGGAAATGTTTCAAAAAAGGTGGGCATACGACGTACAAAAAGCTCACGCCCTTCTTTATCTCTAAAGATAGGATGTCCTAACCATCCTACCGCTATTCCATCTCCGTTATCCATTGAGCCTGCCCTGAATAATCCTCCTTTTGCCGGATTATTGCCGATATAATCATAAAAAGCTAATTTTTCAGGAATTTTAGACCAGGCTTCTGATAAACTTTGATTTTCGGCTAGCCCGGCGCTAACTCTTCGATATATCTCTTGCTGGAAATAACCCTGATCCCATTGATAACGAGTGGGACCAAACAATTCGATGGGAGTAGTTGCTGAACCATACCACATAGTTCCAGCAACAACAAAAGCTGCAAAAAAGACAGCTGCGATACTACTGGAGAGTACAGTTTCAATATTTCCCATACGTAATCCTTTGTATAGACGTTGTGGCGGTCGAACGCTAAGATGGAATAGACCCGCTAATATGCCCAGTGTACCTGCTGCAATATGATGAGAAGCTATTCCTCCCGGAACAAAAGGATCAAAACCTTCCACGCCCCACGACGGATTTACAGGCTGTACTCTTCCCGTTAGTCCATAAGGATCGGACACCCATATTCCAGGGCCGTACAGACCTGTTACATGAAATGCACCAAAACCAAAGCAAGCCAACCCGGAGAGAAATAAATGAATTCCAAAGATCTTGGGCAAATCCAAAGAGGGTTTTCCTGTACGTTCATCAGAAAAGATTTCTAGATCCCAATAGACCCAATGCCAGATAGCTGCCAAAAAGCATAAGCCAGAAAACACAATATGTGCCCCAGCTACACCTTCGTAACTCCAAATCCCCGGATTCGTTACAGTTCCTCCTGTGATACTCCAACCCCCCCATGAATTGGTTATTCCTAAACGAGTCATGAAGGGTATAACGAACATACCCTGTCTCCACATTGGATCAAGAATAGGGTCAGAAGGATCAAAAACTGCTAATTCATACAAAGCCATCGAGCCCGCCCAACCAGCAACCAGAGCTGTATGCATTATATGAACGGAAAGCAACCGGCCGGGATCATTCAATACAACGGTATGAACACGATACCAAGGCAAACCCATGGAAAATACCCCTTTATCGAAGAAAAATAGACACTACGTAACTTTATTGCATTGGAAAGGTTATACTATGACTATCCTATAGACTTCCCCTGTTAAGTAGATTACTTCCTAACAAGGGTTAGGATTCTATATTCTATTCGTAATAATGGAAGAATTCTGTTCGTAAGAACAAAGAGAAGCAGATTTATTCTATACTCGATAAGTACCAATATGCAATGGTGGATTGATACCATTTTCTATGAGTAAATGTGTCCATCCTTCATTTATCATTAGAAGGGTCTATTCGTAAAAATTTTCCTTTATTTATTTTGTATTTCTTTCTAAATTTTTCTAATCTATGGAAAAAATAAATATGATAAAGTCAATATTATAAAGACAATAAAACCATATTGTTACGTTTCCACATCAAAGTGAAATATAGTATTTCATTTTTTCTTTCAATCCATGCCTATTGGTGTTCCAAAAGTTCCTTTCCGAAGTCCTGGAGAGGAAGATTCATCTTGGGTTGACGTATAGTGCGACTTGTCAGATATAGATATTTGGGTCATATGGGATTTCCCCGTTCTCTCCCCCGACCGAGATATCCTCTGTTTCGCCCAAGAAAGAGAAATTGAATCATCGAAAAATTGGAGCGTGAACTGCAATTAAATGCATTCTTTGGGGGAATTCATAGAATTATATCAATTAGAATAATTTATGGTTGGCTTTGGCTGTGGACGAAAAAAATGAGGTATCCAGACTCCGTTTAGAAAAACCCAATTGGTAATATATTTATGATTACTACGTGTCTCATAAATGATTATTTGTAAAGTCATAACAACAAGAAATGGTGATGGGAGGGTTTGTCCTATATGTGCAAATCAAAATCGGGCGTATCTTTACCCGGAGTAGAGCATAAACCTAAAAAGATGAAAGAAGCCCATTCAGGAACAAGAAAATATCATCGCGATTTGGATTGAATTTCGATGAAAGAATACATCAATGAGAAGTAAATTCGATAAGTTTATTTACCCCCTTTTTATATTATCAAAGAAGAAATCAAAATTCATCTTTTTTTTTGAAAAATCTAAGAAAAAGCCCTTTCATTAAAAAGGTAGAAAAGCTCGAAAAATAAAAGAAAGAGGGCTGAAATCTATACATTGATTCTTTTCTTCGCTATTTTTTTTGAACCGTATGCATCAAAAGGTGCATGTACGGTCCCTAAGGGATAAATTTTACCCTACTCAACCGACTTTATCGAGAAAGATTACTTTTTTTAGGCCAAGAGGTTGATAGCGAGATCTCGAATCAACTTATTGGTCTTATGGTATATCTCAGTATCGAGGATGAGACCAAAGATCTTTATTTGTTTATAAACTCTCCTGGCGGATGGGTAATTCCCGGAGTAGCCATTTATGATACTATGCAATTTGTACGACCAGAAGTCCATACAATATGCATGGGATTGGCCGCGTCAATGGGATCTTTTATTCTGGTTGGAGGAGAAATTACCAAACGTCTAGCATTCCCTCACGCTTGGCGCCAATGAAGTTTTTTTATTTGAGAGAAAAAAGAAAACTATGCCTTCGCCAGACGAATATTAAGTAATAATAGCATGGCACTTCGAATTCGATATGAATTTTTTTTTTCAAAAGATTTGATTATGTATCGAGAGAGTAGTATGAGATAAAAGATATTTCCGACTTTCTCTTATCTATCGGAAGTCCAATTCAGCGTCACAAACTTGTTTGTTTTCACACCAATGGGCTCTTAACAATATTTAAGTTATAAAAAAAGAGTGCGAAAAAAACCAAATTTCCTTTTTTGGTTAGCTCAAAACGAAACTTTGGGATTGCTGAATCAAAGACAAAAAAAAGAATCCATTTTAAAATAGAAAGCAGCGGAGCCATCATAGTATTTTTGAACTTCTCCGAAAAAAAAGAAGGGCGGCATTTTGATCATTTACCCGTCTGGGGTTGATAGATTTTATTTTTATCTTTCTTGGACGGGAAGTAGGGGTTAATTTCATTATAGAGCCGTATGCAATGCATAAAAGATAATGCCCGTACGGTTGTTCAATTTTATCCTTTTTCCTATTTTTCTTTATCTTTCTTTTCTGTTTCTTTCATCACACCAGATAGAACTATTAGCAGGGTAATGATCCATCAACCTGCTAGTTCTTTTTATGAAGCACAAACAGGAGAATTTATCCTGGAAGCGGAAGAACTACTGAAACTACGCGAAACCCTCACAAAGGTTTATGTACAAAGGACGGGCAAACCTTTATGGGTTGTATCTGAAGACATGGAAAGAGATGTTTTTATGTCAGCAACAGAAGCCCGAGCTTATGGAATTGTTGATCTTGTAGCAGTTGAATGAAAAAAATGGATTTTGTGCAAATCAGTGATTTGAAATTTTATCTATAAGTTGACTATATAAATATTAAATAAAAAAATCCGGTTAGGATCAATCTAAACCAGCCCATTATGTATATGATTCAACATGCCAACTATTAAACAACTTATTAGAAATACAAGACAGCCCATTCGAAATGTCACGAAATCCCCCGCTCTTCGGGGGTGTCCTCAGCGTCGAGGAACATGTACTAGGGTGTATGTGCGACTCGTTTAGATCATGAGCTGACACATAAAAGCCAAGAAAACCGCTTACAGTATGAATGATCAGTACCAGTGAATAGGATAGAATGGAAGAAGGTACTCCATTCACTATCTAAAAATAAGCAAATCTATCCTTCTATTCTGTAGAAAGTTTATGGTTTCTATTGGTGCAAATCCAATCACCTTAATTTAAGATGAGAAACAATTCTCCATTGGTAGCAAATGGTTATCCATTAAGCGGAAAAATCTTATTGAAATTAAAAATAAAAAAAAAACATAAAAATGAAGTTCTCGCTCGTTCAAGAACGGACTACGAGGGTCAGCTACCCAGCAAACTTTCATAATTAAATACCGTTACTGTATAGGTGGGTCTCCTTGTGAAAGACCTATTACTGGATAATTCATGGGTAGAGCCAAAGAGTGTGGTGTGAACTATACAAGTTACCAATAACATTGATGAAATATTAAATGAAGCCAAAGGCTCCGGTGTATAGAGAAGACCTCGCCGTTTAAGAAGTAACCATAGAAACGAGGAAACCCACTTTTTCTTTATTCATTTAATTTCTATTTCTTTATTTATAATACAGTTTAAGTTGAATAAATAAATAAATCGTGGTCGGGAAGGTTATAGTAGCCAAAGCCATTGGAATTTTTATTTTATACATTGGAAAAATCCGTTTGGTTATTAATAGGCCAGGACGGTAAAAATAATAACTGAAAGAAAAAATCAATTAGTTATTTGTCAAAATTTTATTTATTCAATGACTAGAGTTAAACGCGGATATATAGCCCGAAAACGTAGAACAAAAATTCGTTTATTTGCATCAAGTTTTCGAGGGTCTCATTCAAGACTTACTCGAACTATTACTCAACAGAAAATAAGAGCTTTGGTTTCAGCTCATCGGGATAGGGATAAGCAAAAGAGAAATTTTCGCCGTTTGTGGATCACTCGGATAAACGCAGTAATTCGAGAAAAGGGAGTATCCTATAGTTATAGTAAATTAATACATGATTTATATAAGAGGCAGTTGCTTCTTAATCGTAAAATACTGGCCCAAATAGCTATATCAAATAGGAATTGTCTTTATATGATTTCCAACGAAATTAGAGAAAAAGTGGATTGGAAAGAATACACCGAAATAATTTAAATGAGGTTCCCCGGAGAATGCACTCCGGGAGGGTGGAGTTGGAGTCAAAATGACTCTTAGAATGCGCCTTAAAGTAGTAAAAATGAATGAACACGTTCAATAAAAAAATATTTTTTTCCGATTCGTTTTTTTTTACGACACAAAAATCTGGATTCTAAGATTTGTCAAAAAAAAAAAAAACGAATCCATGTTTGAGTTCGGATTGGAATTCTGATTGAAGTGAACAAAAAACAAGCCTATTTATTTCTGGTTCTAAGACCGGTAGTTCTAGTAGTCGACTCAATTCTTTCAAATTGTTTCTCATTATTAAGAAAGGGTAACAAAGATAAAATACGAGCTTGTTTTATAGCAATAGTAATTAATCGTTGTTGTTTCAAGGTCAATCTATTCACTCGTCTAGATAAGATTTTTCCCTGTTCACTAATAAATCGACTAATTAAACTCATGTTTCTATAATCAATTCGATCCCCCAATTGAATCGGGGGCAAACGCCTACGAAAAGATCGCTTGGATTTAAGAAAGGGTCGCTTGGATTTATCCATGGTTTGTTTGTTTAGTTTATTTCTTATCCCGAAAATCCTATTCCTTAATTGTCATTTGAACTACAAATAGGATTCTTTTTATTTAAATGCAATATCTTCTATTTCAATTTCAATGTGTTCTATATAATGTCATTTTTCTCCCCTTTCAAGGATAAGACATCCTTGGTTCAATCTATTTCTTTATTTCCCCATGAATCATATGTTTGTAACAATAGGGACAGAATTTTCTCAATTCTAATCGATTGGGCGTATTGTGCCGATTCTTTTGAGTAATATATCTGGAAATACCCGTTGATACCTTCTTAACACCGTTTTGTATACAACTGGTACATTCCAAAATGACCGTTACCCGCGCACCTTTCTTCTTGGCCATGAACCTCCTTTGGATTTTTGATTTACTCAACTCTTGTATTTTAATTCGAAATGAAGAAAAAGAAAGGAAGGAAAAAATAGAAGTTATTAACTTGAAATCCACCTTTAAAAGATAAAAATAAATGAAATCAAAGCCCAAAGTCATACATAATAAATAATAAGTAAGACAATGAGTTCAAAAATCTATTTAAATCCGAAGGGCAGTTAAAGATCTTGTATTCTTGCCCTAGACCGCGACTTTCCTACTCTACCCCCACCTTTCATTTTTTTAATTCGAGTTGGAGATTGAGTCTCGCAGAGGTTGAATCCACTTTTATTCTTTCTCTTTCATCCCTTATTCTAAATTAGAAAAAAAGGGAAAAAAGAGAAAATAAGGGGGGATTAGTCAAAGGTATTTGATTGTATTTCTAATCTTCTTCATTCCTTCCGGTGTCAATAGCTATAATGAAAAAAAGGGGAATGTCAACGCATCGGGGAAAAAACGATTAATCTCTATCAATAGACCTGCTAAAGCCCCGAACCATAGCGTACTTAGTACTGGGGCCACGGAGAGATATGTTTTTAGATCTCGCATTGAAAAACCTCCTTTTTTTTATTTTAATACATAAAGCATATATAATCAGATGTATATGTAGTTAAGGGTTACTTAGAGTTGTACACGGAATCCCTAATTCCAATTGAAATGTACAACGATCCATAAGATTTCCCTTTCTTATTATTATATGTTAAAAAATGTTAAATGAGGCCAAAAAAAGACGAAATGGTCAGAAAACTTTGTTTCTCAATGCAGTAAATAGGGATGTGGAAAACAAGACAGGAATTCTCTACAATTATACTGTAGAACAATTGAAGGGATGTGGCGCAGCTTGGTAGCGCGTTTGTTTTGGGTACAAAATGTCACAGGTTCAAATCCTGTCATCCCTACCTATTACTGACCCTTTGAGCAGTAACGAGGAATCAACCAAGATCGGTTCAAATTGCGTTGCGCGGAATCGTTCATTTTTATGAAACTATAGCATATATGCATATAAAATAAAAATGGATTCTTTAAAAAAAAAAAGAATCTTTTCTTTACATTCTTTTCTATTCTGATAAGAAAGCGCTCTTAGTTCAGTTCGGTAGAACGTGGGTCTCCAAAACCCGATGTCGTGGGTTCAAATCCTACAGAGCGTGATTTTTTCTTCATGGATCCAATTAAAATGAAATGAATTCAGTCGCTTGCACAACAATTCAAATTGGACCTCCTGTGGATTAAAGAAAGGAGGAGGCCAATCAAATTTGAATTAATCAAAGGTCCAACTGATCGCCACGCCTGTATTGTAAATATGCAGTTACGAATAATCCAGCCAAAGTAATAGGAATTAGACCTAAGACGATTCCAAATAGAAAAACTTCAATCATTTCAATTTTGTCCTTGCTTATTCCTGTTAGGCCGAAGTGTTTGGCCTTTCCTTCTCCGCGCCCGCTCACGCTTCGCTGACCTATCGCGTGGTAAAAAGAAGAAAGTACGAAAGAATAGTAAACCGAGCACACCGCAGAAAGATTCTAAATATGAGTTGTCCCCCTTGGATTCGAGAAGAAGGAAATGAAGAACGGGAACGAAACGAAATAGGGCGTTTCTAGCTCTAGTTTCGGATGAGCTTCTCCCAATTATGTCTGGTAATAGAATAGGACGGCTTGCTCTGACCAA